CCAAACCAATAGGATGAACAAAAGGAGTTCTGTATCATGAAGTTTTACTTTGTACCGCGCATATTACTTAGACGGTTCTAGTCTAGAAAGTTATGTAGGTAGGAATGAAGAAATCGAACCGGATTCTATTTATTTGTATCTGAACTTAATCTTGTCTATTTCAATTTCTCTAGATTCGACTTTGGAGTATCTCAACCAACTTATTTAACCTTTTGAACGCGTCTTTTGAATATATATGAAGTATTAAATACTTTTTGACTTAAGGCATATGGACATAAAGATAAAAAAGATGAAATAGAATCGAATTCTTTTAGATAAAGTATCTAAAAGAATTCTACCCATCTATAAAAAAAAATCGATGAGATCTATCTCGGCGAGATGGATAAAAGTATGTGTTAGCGTCCAAACTCAAAATGAATAGGGATGCCGATTCATATCAATTAATTTATTCAAGAGAGACTCATCCAAATTAATCATGCGTCAGGAACCAGATTTGAACTGGCGACACGAGGATTTTCAGTCCTCTGCTCTACCAGCTGAGCTATCCTGACTAAGTCCCGATGTAGCATCCTCATTTTATTAGAGGGCGGGGGTCTATGTCAATTAAAAGGGCGAAAGAAGATTACAAAGTTTTATCTAGTTACTGGAATTTCTTGGATCTTAAAAAAGATGACTTTTTCTGTTTCAGTATGAGTAATGATATCGATTGTAAATCATTCAAAAGGGGATTTCTTGCTCAAAGATGTATATCTTAGATATAAGATATAATAAGACATTTCCGACCAGATCTATTTAAAAAAGAATAGGGCGAGTGTATAAGGACACTCACGCAAGGAAAGGGGGGGATAGAATGGATAAATAGTTGGGGGGGGCAAATAGGCTTTTTGGGGATAGAGGGACTTGAACCCTCACGATTTTTTAAGTCGACGGATTTTCCTCTTACTCAAAATTGCATTGTTGCCAGCATTGACATGTAGAACGGGACTCTATCTTTATTCTCGTCCGATTAATCCAGTTCTTGAAAAGAGGATCTACAGACTATGGAGTGAATCTTTTGATCAATGAATATTCGATTCCACATTGAAGAAAGAATCGAATCACACCAATTCTTCCGTTTTTATAGAAAAAATACAGACTCATTTGGGTCGGCATTAATTATTTGATATAGTATTCAATACGTATGTATATCTTTCATCCTTTCTGAATTTTCGATGGAAAGATTTCTCTACCAACGCGGCCAACTCCATTTGTTAGAACAGCTTCCGTCGAGTCTCTGCACCTATCCTTGTTTTCGTTTTCTCAACCTGAAAATAGGATTTGGCTCAGGATTGCCCTTTTTCTTAATTCCGGGGTTTCTCTGAATTTGAAAGTCATCACTTAGTAGGTTTCCTTACCAAGGCTCAATCCAATTAAGTCCGTAGCGTCTACCGATTTCGCCATATCCCCTTCCTTTTGTGTTAAGATTAGGATTTCATTGCGTTATGATGTCGTTCCCTTTTTCTTTCATTTCTACTGGAACCTTTGAATTCATTAGATATTAGATACCGATTCCTATTTCGAAGAAGCATTTTTCCTCTTTGATTTCTTACCTGTCTTCTCCTATCTTCTATAGGAGACCCTATTTGGCCAATCAAATTGGATTTTATCATTTCTGGATCCGTAATTCAATATAGATTAATAGATATCCTATATATATCTACATATATCTACCTGTCGCCCCTCTCATGCAATTTTGAATACTTGAACGGTCTCTTTTTTTGTTGTCTTAATTTCCGCCTTTACTACTTTATTCATTTTATGAATGGAATGAAAGCGGAGGAATGTCTCATCAGTTCGAACTAATCATCCCTAATGATAGTGTAATAAAAAGAATTTCAAATGTCATTTGAATTCAAATTCAAAAATGACAAATTAAAATAATTTAACTATCTAACTAACTAACTAAAATAAAAATATTTACTATCGAATCTAATAAGATTTAGAATTTACTAAAAAAATATCGAATTTAATAATATTCGAATTGTAAATTGTATTAGTGATTTGTGATAAAAAATACAAATTTTATATCGCTATATTAATAGTTATGTTCTATAATATTCAATATTTTTTTTTAATTGTATATTTTATTGTTTTCTATTCATATCGAGTCTGAATAGATAAGACATAATAGTGAATACTTAAGATTAAGATTCCAATATTTTATTGAATTAGTATGCACATAAAATTGATGTTATGTGAGCCCGCTTAGCTCAGAGGTTAGAGCATCGCATTTGTAATGCGATGGTCATCGGTTCGATTCCGATAGCCGGCTTTTTCCTATTTATTCCAATTTTTACATAATTGAGAATGTATCAAAGAATATTAAAGAATATTAAATATTTTTCAATTTATTAAATTAAAATTATAAGAACTTACCACTATGTCAGTAAAGGAATCCCTTTTCTATAATATAAAATAGGAAGCGGTCTGGATATTTATTCAATTCGTCTCATACTTTTTT